TAGACGAACAATCCCCCCTAAAATCCTTTGTTCCTCTCATTTATACTTTGGTTTATATTCTCCGCTTATTTATCTTTTGTTTTGATTCTATTCAAATATAAAACTATTGATTCGTTCTATATCATACCGTTTGAATTTGGATTGAAAAAACAAAGAAATAAAGAAGAGTTAAGTAAAATCAAATAGTCTTCTTCACAATATACTATGACCAGTAATGCGGTATAAGTAATTCCCGAAATCCGGTAGAAGAAAGAATATAAACAAGCAAAATTTTTTTGATTATACATAATTACATAACATAATTGCCAACAAAAATTTGTTTATTTTTAGAGCTTGATGTTGATAAATCCGCGGATCTAGAAATTCATTTCGGACAATTGAACCTTCTCAAACTGTTTCTTTTTAAGAACCAAAAAGATTTGTGCCAAAATAACAGATGCCAAGAATAGCAAAAGACCTTGGACACGTAATGGATCTTGAAGTACTATTTCCGCATCCCCCTGACCAAATCCACCCACATTAGGATTACTCGTTAATGGTTGATCAAGTTGGATGGATTCGCCCTCTGAAACAAGAAGTTCCGGTCCTGGAGGGATAATATCAACCACTTGACGTCCATCCGATGCATTCGCTATGGTTATTTCGTACCCCCCCTTTTCTTTTCGTATGATTTTGCTTACTATACCTGCTGCTGTAGCATTATAAACATTATTGTTACTCTTGCTCCCGTCGGGATAAATCTGACCCCTTCCCCTGTTCCCGCCTACGTATATGGGATATTTTAAGAAGTGAACATCTTTCTTAGTAGCGGGGTCCGGGGAAAGAATAGGAAAGGTGATTTCACTATATTTCTGACCAGGAACAGGACCTATCACAAGAATATTTTTTTTAGTGGGGCGATAGCTCTGAAAAGACAGATTTCCTATCTTTTCTTTTATCTCGGGCAAAATACGATCGGGAGGGGCTAATTCAAACCCCTCGGGTAAAATAAGAACAGCCCCTACATTCAAAGCTCCTTTTTTACCATTAGCAAGAACTTGTTTCAGTTGCAGATCATAAGGAATTCGAACAACTGCTTCAAATACAGTATCAGGAAGTACCGCTTGTGGAACCTCGATATCCACGGGTTTATTAGCTAAATGGCAATTGGCACATACAATACGGCCAGTCGCTTCTCGTGGATTTTCATAACCCTGCTGTGCAAAAATGGGATATGCATTTGAAAGGGGTGCCTGGGTTATTATATATATCATGAGCGATACGGAAATGGATCGAGTAATCTCTTTCTTTATCCAAGAAAAGGTATTTTTAGTTTGCATGGTCCAATCATTGATCCCGAAAATTTATACAATAAAATTAGGCAGGTCGCTAGTATAGTTCCCTATCTATAATTTTGCTATTTACTTAAATATAAATAATTTTACTGGAATATTGAAGGAATCCCTTGGATGGGTAGAAAGAATAAGTACAATTTTGAATGTTTTGCTTATCCACAAAGTAACAAATATTATAATTGGATCGTTCAATCATTTTTCAGTCATTCATTGAATGATAAATCACTACAAGTGAAGGAGATACACGATTTAAATAACGAAAGATCCAATATTTAAAAATTGTATCTAAAATGACTGGAAAAGTAGAAACAAGACCGGATATAATTTGATCATTATGAGCAAATCCAAAATCTTTGTAGACAGAGCCAATCATTAGTTCCCAACCGTGGGGCGAATGGAATCCTATACATAAATCAGTTAATAAAAGAATAGAAAAAGCTTTTATTGTGTCGCTTAAGTTATATAGGAATTCTTGAACCCAAGAGTTAAGAATAGCAAGTTCTTCATTACCTATAATAGAATAACCACTTAGAATAACGAAACAGATTATATTTGTCGAGAAGTGTAAAATTGTATGCGTGCGATCCTCATTGTGCATCTTGATCAATTGGATCGTTTCTTTGTAGATTTCGATGCGAGGCTTTTGTAAATGTGCTTCCGGGTATTCCTTTAACATTTCGTCCAAACGTAGGAGTTCCTCTAAGTCTATGAATTTTTTTAGAATACTCTTTTCTTGAATATCATTCAAAAAGATTTCGGATTGCCTAGTATTCCACCAATTTGTAACCCAAGATTCCAGACTTTTATTAAATGAGAGAGAGATCCACCAAGGCAAAAATACTATAGATGCAAGATATAGAAGGGAAATTAATACTTTCTTTTTTGCCATTTTTTCGTCTGTGAATTTTTAAATTTTTACTGAACGCACCTCGTTCGTCGACTCTATACGATACTAATATTTCTATCAAGCATAAGTTCTATTACAAGTTATCGAGCCCATGAATCTATTTCCGATTTTTTTTGTGATTCAGTACAGTGGTTAGTCCTTGAATTTAGAAAGAATACAGAAATAGAATAAGAAAAAGCCCACTTCAAATTAATAGTAGTCGGATTGCGAGACGAAAGAACTCCCGTTCTATCAAAATATCAAATATTTCTAAAAAAAAAATTCTTTACTTTATTATATTATGATTTATTATGAAATGTTTTGTTTTAATATATGATGAATCTAGTATTTAGATTTGTTGCTGAATTGAGTTAAGTGGGTTTACATACGCATAAAAAAATTGTGGACACAAACAATTTTGTTTTAGAATTATTTCGTAGCGTTTGCTTTGGTTCGAATAAGCGTTCTGAAGAAACTTCAGTTAAGTTATGCTATATAAAAAAACGAGGATTCTTGAGTTTTTTCTCTCTTGCAAAGTATTCATTCTTCAGTTCCTTTTTTCAAAATACTTCAATTGGTACACGCAAGAAATAGGCCAATTCAGCAGCTTTTTGCTCAATTTCTCGTGGAGTCAAATTCTCATCAGTACGAGTCAAGGGAATGGCCCCCTGGCCTTTGATTTCCATATAAAGGACACGACGAGCATAAATACCTTCTTTAATTTCTATTCTGATGGACTGAATGTCTTTCATAAGGAATCGGAGGAATATGCGACGATTTTTTCCAGGAAATCCCCAACGAAAAATACACACTACGCCCTCTTTTATATCGAATCGATCATAACCACTACCTACATTCCACGAAATTGTGCACCACAAATAGGAGCTAATAAAAAGACCTGCGATCCCATAGAAAGACATCACGATCCCTTGTGGAAAAAAAATTATTTGCTGAGAAGGAAATAAAGATATAAAATTCCTACCAAAATAACTGGACGTTCCAACCAATAAAAACCCTAATGAACCTAAAAAAAGAATAAAGGCCCAGCAGAAATTACTTGTTTTTCGGGACCCCGCTATAAGTTCTATCCATATACGTTCTGATCGCCAACTCATACTATAACTAGACCTAGTTGCATTTTATTGGAATTGGGAGAATAACAAAAATAAATTTTATTTTACTTTTTTTTGTTTCCGAAGTAACTCTCATCAACCAGCACTATTATGATGTGAACGTTTAGGGGTAATTCATCGAATTTCTTAGGTCCAAACTAAAATAGTAACATCCCTTTCACATGATTTCCGAATACATATAGATATATTGACTTTACATTTCAGAAATTCTCCCCGATCCCGATCTATTTGAAAATAGTGATAATTCATTTACCCATAATATCATGTTTATACATACATAAGAGCTTATGACCGAAGGAAGCCACATGTTATACCATATTCTACTAAATAGATATCCGTGTTATGATCCAAGTAAGTCTTGAAAAAAAAAGATTCGTCCTTATTGTATCTAAAAAATCTTGTTTTTTTGAACATAAAGAGATAAAGAAGCCATTGCAATTGCCGGAAATACTAAGCCCACTAAAGGCACAAAAATTGAGGGGAAGCTGTTGAGAGTTATCATAGAATGGGTACCTCGATTTAATATTTGTACCTGTTATTTATTGTTATATTTATTGTTTTATATTAATATTTTAACTTTATCCTTATATTGTTATAAAGATATATTATAATTCATATATAATTGTTATATTATACTAAGTATACCTAAGTGAGTATATATACTTAATAGGGAGTATATAAGTATATGTTTTAATAAATATATATTAATTAATAAAATCCAATAAATATGTAAATAAATGGACCTATAAATCTTTCTACATGTTTCTACATGAAATATATGTATGATAATCCACCCTTTATATTATTCGTATTATTAGTTATTATCTTGTTCTTGTCTTATAAATTTAATAATTTTATAAAATTTACTAAAGAAAGGATTTATTACAAATTCTCAAAGAATTCATTATAATAATACGACCCAACAAAAAGGATTTTTGGTGGGGGGTGATTTTTGGGAGATATAGAAAGATGCAAGACCTTGTTAACCAATTTCACGGAAGAAAGAATTCACTCTTTTATTTTTTTTAATAGGGATTTCCTGGTTAATAACCAGGAATATCGATAAAAAGATGATCTGGATGATTCTTTCTACAATTAAATCTTATGTTACCAAAGAAAAAATCCATTCTTCGTATTTTTACTTTGATTCCTATATTTGATTCCTATAAATTAAATAACTACTTGATCACCACACATAAAAAATTTTATTAAGTTTTAATAAATTAATACTCTTATTAAATTAAGACTCTAAGGCTCTACTTGATCGATCTAATTTTTATTCAAAGGAAAGAAAGCATGTAGCCGAAATAACTCACCCAGAACGCCCTTTAAAGGATTACGTGGTACGATTGGATCGAATAAGCCCTTATGGAATAAATATTCAGCCACTTGTGAATCCTCAGGTACTGTCTTATTCAATGTTTGTTCAATTACTCTTTTACCCGCAAATGCAATGTAAGCATTGGGTTCGGCAATAATGATATCTCCCAACATACCAAAGCTGGCCGTCACCCCACCTGTGGTAGGGGATGTAAGGATTGATACATAAAATAACTTTTTATTTGATTGATAATCATATAAAGCAGAAGATATTTTAGCCATTTGCATCAAGCTCAAACTTCCTTCTTGCATGCGTGCTCCTCCGGA